ACTTCTAAGACCTGTTCTACTTTTGGAAGACCCTGTGTTATATCACCAGATCTCGATTTTTCATATATAAATGTAACTAATGTATCTCCTTCGTAAAGGGTTTCCCCATAATGGCCATGAACAGTTGCTCCGGGGGTGGCCAAATAAGGCTTAGCTGATCGTATCACTATCGAGTCAACTTGAACAAGTATAACTTGACCCGATTTGAGGGGCGGTCCATTTTTGGCTATACATACATTTTCACAAATAAACTGTCCAAGACTAATTATTTTAGATGTCTCTGCACAATAATAGTGATGGAGAAAAGACCAATTCAAATTGAATGGATTTAAAATAATGTTACGGCATGGATCGGGATTAAAAATTTTTCCATTTTCATCCATTAAATAATATTTTAATTTAATCACTTGAAAAGTCTGTTTTAAATTGTCAAGTTGCAAATATTTAGTTACTAAGATCTGATTATGAGTTATTAAATGGTAAGATGAATAAAAATTCTCAATTGGAAGGCATGTTCCTAAAGGGCCCAATGAATTCCTAATTGGAATTAGGGGATCTTTTTTAATTGATTCTTTTATCACACTGTGATATTTTACATCTTTGAATGGCTCCATTCGAGAACAATTGGCTGCTGACAAAATTATCAACGACTGACATTCCTTATTTCTATTCAACAACGTATGAATAGTTCCTTGAGGTTGGTTAAGAGATTGTTGAATTTTTGCCTTGGAATAGGAATAAATAGCAGAAAAGGGATTGATATTGGTACAATCTGATCCATTATCAGAGAGCAATCCTGACCCCGACGGATCATTCCTTTTTCCGATATACGAAATAGGGGATTTCACTAAGTTGATTTTTAGGAAATGTCGAATCAAACCATTTGTCCTTATTTCAACAAAAGAAGCACGGGCTTCTTCGCAAGAAGAACTTTTTTTGTCTTGGTTCCAATTCAATACTAAACAAGTCCGAACTAATTGAATACTTGTGTCAGAAATTCCTCGAATCGGTTTGCCATTTCCATAAAGGATATAATTGACAATTCGAAGTTGCACATTATCCCTTTCCTGCAATGGATCCGGTGGAAAAAGGGTTCCTAAATTTATACCGTCCGTTATTTCATATGTGACGACAGGTCGAACTAAAACAAAAAACCTTTTCTTACTAGGTGTAATTCGTTGGACATAGATCCAATTTTGAACTTTTTTGTATTCCTTGGAATTTCTTTTTCCTGTTCCTGGTGGTATCAAAACGCCGGTATGCCTGGATATCTTATCCGTCTCTCCAGGAAAATGGATATCTCCAGAAAAGATTTTCAGTTCAATTCGTTTTTTTTTTCTCTCCACCCGGACCAACCCACCGACTCGGCTTCTTAGATTTAAGGTGATTTGTGTATCGACCCCAACGATACTATTGTTCCGTACCATTAGGGAAGAAGATCCGGGCAAGATATGCACCTCTTCAGGAATGAAAAAAAATCGATCTACTTTCATTTGGTATTTTGGCCTAAATTCCTTGACTCCTCGATACTCAATCAAATCCTCTTTTTTGATGACTGAATGCGTTTCTATAGTCCCATATTTAATAATGCCCGAACTCTTTCTTCTGTATCGAGGATCATCGAAATAAGCAAGAATACTATTTCGACGGAAAATACCATTTACGGGGATTTCAATCGAGATACCTGAACAGGGCATTAGTTCATTCTCGAGTTCTTGAATCGAGTGTAGTGGAATGATGAATTTATTTCTTCGCCTTTTTGATAATAAAGCAGAATTCCCGTGAAGAATAGGCGAATATACGAGATTATACTGGCCAGTACATATGATTCGATTAAGGTCTGAATAATCAGGAATCCTATCTTCTTTGTGACCATAAAAATCCGAACTAAACAATTTCTGCCTCGCCTGATCATTGGTTACTGAGAGGTTAGAAGTATATCTTCGCTTGCCAGAAAGAGAATGCGCATTCATTTGATCCTGATCCTTGTGGATCGAAAGGTAGACTAGACTGGACCTGCACGGCCCTCCTAATAATATCCATAAATGACTTGTTTTTGGTAATAGATGAACATTACCATATGTAAATTCGGGTGCATGATAGACATCGGTACTCCAGTGCATTTCTCCGTCTGAATCAGAATAAATATGTTTTCGAACCTTCTCTTTAAAATTCAAAGTGGATATTCCTGCGCGAATCTCAGCAATTACTTGTTCTGATTCTACGTATTGATCGTTTTGAACTAAAAGCAAACTTTTGGGTGGAATATTCACATTATGTAGAATATCTTCACTCTCAATAGTTACATACAAGTCTATAGAACATAGAAAGGCGGGATGCCCATGACGTGTACGTGTCGGATGAACCAAGTCCTCATTGAATTTTATTTTTCCATTAGATGGGGCTCGCACATGTTCTGCAGTACCCCCCGTGAATACTCCTCCGGTATGAAAAGTTCGTAATGTTAATTGAGTACCCGGTTCTCCAATCGATTGACCTG